ATCTATTCATTAAAAAGAATCGATTCGATACACTTCTTATGTACCCATAGGTGTTATATTGGATTTGCATCAGATTTTGGATCAATCTATATTGATTGACTGCCTCCATTATGTTGTTGCTAGCAAATACCGCCGTTTTTATTTTTGGATCTTCCAAATAATTCCCGCAGTAGATCCGGACCAATTTTTTTCTGATCCTTCGATAAAAAGATTCATTCTCTTCATAAAAAAGAGGAGGTAGAATCAATAAAGATTTCTTTTTCGATTCATCTCTGGAGTTGAATACCTTATTCAAGAATTTTTTTTGATCTAACCCGTAGGAATCAATAGAAAAGGCAAATCTCCTATGATACACCAGATCCGGCCCGGTTATTGATAGAGTGAATAGATCTGCCATTTCTTGAAATCTCTCTTCTGATTCAAAATCATGGTGTAACGTGTATCCCCCCTTGTTCCGGCCATGGAATAGATGAAATAAATAAAAAAATGGATTTTTGTTCAAGAATGAAATCTTATTGGAACTGTCCATATCCGGTGCATCCTTCGGAACCATATCAGATCCCGGATCTGATGAAATAGGATGAATTGAGACGGTATTTTGTAAATACGTAATTATCTTGAATATATCAACCATTTCTTTATTTTCCGATCGCCTGGAAAGAACAAAAGAAACATCCTGTTTTTTCTTCAAAAATTTCTGATCTCTAGTGGACCTCTCAGTAGGATTCGAACCCATATGAAGTTCTGACCATCTGTCAGAGAAAAAAGAACGAATTGATCTTGTAGGATTCCCAAGAAATTCTTCGATTTCTTCCGGAAGCAGATGATTATTCATCTGCTTCTCACGTTCCGCGAATAGCCGGGACATTGAGGAAGATCCAAAAAGGCATTTCGGGAATCGATCTGATTCTATCTCTGTTCCTTCCGTTTGAAGAAAGGAAGGATCCCAAAGAATCGATCTTTCTTTTTGAATATTTGACAATGCATTCCGTACCTTGCTAAAAAACCGATCCTTGTTTACCAACCACACATTGTCTAACCAAATCAAATTCTCTCTCGATACGTTCCTCAAAAAATCCGATTCGTGCTGATTCTTTCCCCAACTAACGAAGAGATCTTGGTGGAATTGCCACATATGAAATTGAGCACAATTTTGCAAAGAAATATCCCACTTGTTTCTCGAGAAGAGATGGGAAACATGCTCAATATAATTTGATTGAATAGTTGCCTCAGCTCCTTGTTGTTTGAAGAACCCCCCCCCTTCAATTGGTCTTTTTTCACGAAAAGCAGACATGAGATAACAAATCAAGTCTTTCCCTAAGACTTCGAATAGCTGTCCCGAATTCAAGTTGAGTATGTTTCGCTTCTTCCTCGGAGAAAGACGATCAAACAATTCCCAATCATGGTCCTTGCGGATCATATCATCCGTATAGGATAAAAAAAGAAACTCCAGATATTTGCTATCTTTCTCTTTGAATGAGATCTCAATTCCAACTACGGTTTTATTAGATACCTTACAACTAGAATCCCTCTTTTTTCCGATCCGGTTCCTCCACCACCGCGAACCCCGGTTAGATTCAGGCATGATACACTTTTTATTTATTGGGAGAACCCAAGTACTCTCTTGCGAATCCATGAAACAACTCTCAGAAATATTTTTTCCTTTTGGAAGATACAGGGGCGAAACAATCAACCTATTGATATTGCAAGACCAAAAAGATTCTTCCAATGTCTCATTTCTGGGTCCAATGGAATTCATAGGTATAGGAAGAAGCCCCATCAAATAGAGATTTTTTCTTTCGACAATCTTTCGATTGTTAATACGAGATATAAGGACCGCTACTACAAGCAGTATTATACCTTTGATCGTGAAATATCGATTGCTTCTTGAACCCTGTGAATCACGTGAAAGTAGGATACTCCAAATTCGGGGGTCAAAGAGTTTCATAAAACGTTCTTGGTGGAAAAGAATGTGAGTGAAAGATCCCACTGAATCGAATTTGGTCCATGAATCTAAGAAATAGTGAGAATTCTTGATCTCTCTCAATATCTCTCTCAATTCGAAGATCCAGGATTTGAATTGATGTCCTCTCATTGATTCCTCCTAAAGATTTCATTTCAATTGGAATTTGGTTATTTACGATGTACGATGATCCCTGTTAAGCATCCATGGCTGAATGGTTAAAGCGCCCAACTCATAATTGGCAAATTCGTAGGTTCAATTCCTGCTGGATGCACGCCAATGGGAACGTTCAATAAGTCTATTAGAATTGGCTCTGTATCAATGGAATCTCATCATCCATACATACCGAATTGGTATGGTATATTCATACCATAACATATGAACAGTAAGAACTAGAATTCTTATTGATACTGGAACTCATAGGGAAGAAAATGGATTTATGGATGGAATCAAATATGCAGTATTTACAGAAAAAAGTATTCGGTTATTGGGGAACAATCAATATACTTCTAATGTCGAATCAGGATCAACTAGGAC